GGGAAAGGAATGGATCCGCAGGGTCCCAAATGAATTGGCTTGTTCGAAAAAAGCCTTGTTCTTTGGAAGATCTATCTCGTGTCTGGTACTGCATGGTTCCACTCTGCAAGAACTCCGAATCATTCTCTTGAAGCTCATCCTCTTTATGATAAATGATCCGTTTGCCCCGAAATGACCCAGCCCAATAGGGAAATCCCAATTCAGTGGGCCTTTCGATACAATCAAATAGATTGCCATAAGGGCGCCATATTCTAGGAGCCCAAACTATGTGATTGAATAAATCCTCCTCTATCTGTTGCGGATCGAGGGCCCCTTCTTCAAACTCCGATTCGTATTTTTCATATAGAAATCTCTGATCAACGATAGAACAAGATCCATTTTGCATCATATCTAACTGATTCCTTGGTTCGGAACGAAGAAGCAATGTCACTCGATTATTATCAAACTGACTGCAATCTTTTTCTGTCCGTGAGGATCCCGCCAGAGCCAGAGCGCCTTCTACTTCTACTTCTAATAGTAATAATAGTAATAGGCCATGAACTAGATCAGAATCATTCTCAACGAATCCATAAGAAGTGATCCAATTTTTTTCATCGGGTCTGGATGAAGACCAAAGATCTTGAGCGACCGATCCGGCAGAACAACTCAAAAGATAAAGAAGTATCGTTAATTTCTTCATGCTCGTTCCAAGTTCGAAGTACCATTTGTACAAATAAGAATCCCCTCCCTTACATGATTTCTTCTTCATATAGATAGATATAGGATCTATGGGGCAATTACTTAGAAGTACATTTTGTGCAACAGCCCTTCCTATCTGATAGAAAAGGATCCCATGATCCTGAACTGATCTTATCTGGGATCGAAAATGCCAAGTTTTTCTATGAAGAGCTGATCTAATTGTATTAGTTTCTATAATGGATTTCTTCTGTGTAATACTAATTGATAGGGCCTCATTGATAAGTGCTACAAGATCTCGTGCATTGGAACCCATGGTTATGGACCCGAATCCAGTAGTATGGAACATCTTCTTTTCCAAGTGAAATCCCCTAGTATATGAAAGAATGAAAAAGTGCTTTCGTTGTTGTGGAAGAAGAAGCCTTCGTATCTTAATGCATGTATTTAATTTATTCGGAGCTATTAGAGCGGGATCCACTTTTTGGGGAATATGAGTCGAAGCAATAACAAGAATCTTTCCAGTGGAACATCTTTCACTGGAGAGATAGTTCTCTAATAGATCGAGGGATAAGTAATTCGACTCATTCACATGCAGATCATGAATGTTTGGAATCCATATTATGCAAGGAGACATTGCTTTTGCTAATTCGAATTGAAGGGTGATCTCAAATCGGTCTATTTTCGGCGTCATATACATAGTTAGCACATTCGTCATAGTTAGCAGCTCCATATCAATATCAAGGTCATCATCACTATCATCAATACCATCACTATCATCAATATCGTCACTATCATCAATATCGTCACTATCATCAATATCGATATCATCAATAAGATAACCTTTAAGCTTGTCGTCCAGGAACTTGTTCGGAAATACCGTAATGAAAGGAACATAGGAGTTTGTCGCTAGGTATTTGACCAAACAGGATCGTCCAGTTCCTATAGAACCTATCACTAAAATACCTCTAGAAGGGGATAGGGCTAAGCGGAGCGAAAAGGGTTTTCCATGAGGAGATGGGGAATGAAAACTATTAGCCCCACACGAGGTTTGTGAATAAGTGATTGTCTGATAATGAGCAAGGAATATCCGTCTTTCTGCTAAACAGGATCTATTGAACTCATAATTCATTAGATCCTTTTGATGAATGTCAACTAAGTATCGTAAGGAAATTGATCCCGGTTGTTCAATCATTTGATAACCAGAGTCATTCTTTGATAAATGATCACTATGAGTCAGACTCAATAGAATTTGATCAATCCCTTTTTCTGTCGTTAAGGTGGAGAACTGAACCAAGAATTCTCTTTCTTCATCATCAATCGAATCACTGTTCGCGACCCAGAATTCGATTTTCTCATCAATCCAATCACCGTTCACGTTTTTTCTTTTTCTTATCAATGAATAGATCTCTTTACTTGTACGACTTAGATGTCTCGTATTTCTCGAAAAAATGATTCGATTGATGGGATTTGGTATGATACTTACAAGATCGATGAGATTGATCTTCCAATATTTATTCTTAGAACGTATTGATTTGACCCCATAAGCGGGACCACCACCCAATAGCATGTTGCCACCAGAAGCAGAACCCCGTATTTCTTCCAGAGAATCTCCTAATTGTTCCAGAACAACTAGAAAGAGATTTTTTAACCAGAAAGAATTCAGTTCAGATGTAGGATACCTATCCAGAAGTTTTCGAAATTCCATCATGTATGATGGAATCATCAAAGATTTGATCTTTTCTAACTCTGTCTGTAACTCACTAGAGGCTCGGGAAACAAAGAGAAGATGTATACGAACGAGATATCCAGCAACAAGAAGAAGGAA